AGGTGATTCTGTTTCCGTTCCTATATATATGGGTCCGCGCAGCATTTCCACGATATCGTTATGATCAATCAATGGGACCTGGCCGGAAAGTGTTCTTGCCTCTATCATTAGCTCGGGTAGTCCCCGTTTCTGGTGTTTCAGTCACCTTTCAATGGCTCCCTTAATGTATGTGCCAGGAAGTTTCTGAAGAAGCGGGCTACTCCCCGAAAATGCCCCGCCCGTAGGTTCTAGTGTCGTCGGGGCAAACTTGATTCTTTGCTCGTTCCTAGGTTATCAGTAACGTGGCCAGTAAGTCAGCGGGCAGGAGGGCTTTGCAATTATGCGGGCAACACCCTCTCCTCTGGCGAACCAGCGATCGCCGTCTCTAACTGAATGCTCAACCTCCGGTTCCGGAGCCGGACGAAATTGGAGTTCCACACGAATACCTCGTCTCGAGGAGAGAGAAAATAAAAACGGAACTCCAATTCCTGGCCAACGTCGGCCATAGGTACCAGCGAAGAGACAACTACCTTGAGAGCCTTTATAAGGCTCTTCAGATTGATGACGAAAAGGATCTATCCTTTTTGAAGGAGGCCAAAATAAGAGAATGACAATCTAATTATTATAAATTATATAGGGATGAAAATCAAAAATTCGATGATCGAGCTCGTAAAGAGTTGCTCAAATGGGTTTCTGATTGGAAACGTACGCACCGTTGAAATTCCATAGTGTTATGTATTCTGACACCTCACCGTCAATGCGTTTAGTCTCCATCATTGACTCCTCCTTTTAGATTTGTGCATCTTTCTCCCAGGCTTTCCGTTGGTAAACAACCAACCAACTCGTTTAGTTCTTCACTACTCGTACAGGAAGGAGTCTCTTTCTGTCTGGAGGGATTCATTTTTTCTCAATCAATAATGCCTCAACTGGATAAATTCACTTATTTCACACAATTCTTCTGGTCATGCCTTCTCCTCTTTACTTTTTATATTCCCATATGCAATGATGGAGATGGAGTACTTGGGATCAGCAGAATTCTCAAACTACGGAACCAACTGGTTTCACACCGGGGGAACAACATCCGGAGCAACGACCCCAACAGTTTGGAAGATATCTCGAGAAAAGGTTTTAGCACCGGTGTATCCTATATGTACTCAAGTTTATTCGAAGTATCCCAATGGTGTAACGCCGTCGACTTATTGGGAAAAAGGAGGAAAATCGCTTTGATCTCTTGTTTCGGAGAAATAAGTGGCTCACGAGGAATGGAAAGAAACATTCTATATTTGATCTCGAAGTCCTCATATAGCACTTCTTCCAGTCCTGGATGGGGGATCACTTGTAGGAATGACATAATGCTAATCCATGTTCCACACGGCCAAGGAAGCATCGTTTTTTAATATAATTATGACTTGGTCGTTCGGAAGAGAATCTTTCTCGATCAGAATAGTGGAATGGAAGGCACTACAAGGAGAGGGATATACTCCTTTTCAAATCGCCCCGCGAAGACGGACGTTCAGAAAGGTTCTCGAGATTCTCAATCAATCGTCCAGGCGTGCGGGAGCGAGACCAAGCCGAGCCACTAGGAGAGTCAGCCCTTCCCACGTGTCAAGTTGAATAAATGAATGCAGCCTCAACCAGAGAGATCAACCTGCGCGTTTTCGGTCTATCGGGCCGCCGGCGGCGCAGAACGAACTAATCCGCGACCGGCAAGTTTTCCGAAACCGGACTGAATTGTGACTTTCCAAACCAGCTTCAAAACGTGAAGCGCCCCCCCTTTAGTTAGGGCTATGGAGTCAGGGGCCTGGGCCCTAAAGGGGCCCTTTTTAAAGCGCAACGGCTTTGAAGCGCTGAAAAACGTATGAGCGCGTTTTACTAATAGGCTTTTCAGCAGCCAGCAAGCAACGGCCGTTGCGCGCGTTGGCGCTTCAAGTTTTGAAGCTTGCTGAAAATGAAAGAAAGAAGGTTCATTTTCCCACGTAGTTCGTCGGTCAAACCAACGATTCTCTTCTCAAAGTAATAGAGAGAGTCTTTCTTTTTCTAGTCACACTTCTATCAATGCAATGAAAGAACCATCCCTTCCTATTTGCTTGTCCTGTCAGATAGAAAGAAAATTAGACCCCAAAGAGCCCTTCTTTACCACTTTAGGGGGTGGGGGTGAAGGGGGGGTTTACATACAACCGGGGCAAAGTGGTTTATGATTGAATCTCAGAGGCATTCTTATCATTTGGTAGATCCAAGTCCATGGCCTATTTCGGGTTCACTCGGAGCTTTGGCAACCACCGTAGGAGGTGTGATGTACATGCACCCATTTCAAGGGGGTGCAACACTTCTCAGTTTGGGCCTAATATTTATCCTATATACCATGTTCGTATGGTGGCGCGATGTTCTACGTGAATCCACGTTGGAAGGACATCATACCAAAGTCGTACAATTAGGACCTCGATATGGTTCTATTCCGTTCATCGTATCGGAGGTTATGTTCCTTTTTGCTCTTTTTCGGGCTTCTTCTCATTCTTCTTTG